TTTGCAAAGGGTACGAACTAAACAAAAACAAAAAAGATCTAAGAACAAAGAAACTTTTCCTTATATTTTTTCGAAAAAAGAGAAGAATTCGTACAAAACCGATGAGGAGAAATATAGTCTAGGATTTGCTCAAAAACCTCTTGTAAGCATTCTTTTCAATTATAAACGATGGAATCGTCCATTTCGATATATAAAAACCAATCGATTTGAAAATCTCTCAAAAAATGAAATTTCAGAATTTTTTTTTCATACATGTCAAAGTGATGGAAAAGAAAGAATATCTTTTACGTATCCATCAAATTTATCAACTTTTCAAAAAATGATGGAAAACAAAATTTCTCTCTTCGGAAGAGAGACAATTTCCTATGATGAATTGTATAATTATTGGAGCTATACTAATGAAGAAAAAAGAAAGAAATTGAGCAATGAATTTCTAAATAGGACTAAAGTAATAGATAAGGAATTTCTTTCTCTGGATATATTGGAAAACCGAATTCGACTGTGTAATGATGAAACTAAAACAAAATACTTAACTAAAATTTATGATCCTTTCTTAAACAGATCCTTTCGTGGACGAATCCAAGATGAAAAAACTTACAAAAAAAATAACATTTTGATAAATAAAATTCATGGTATCCTTTTTTATAATAATAATATCTATAATAATAGTAATTATCAAGAATTGAAGGAGAAAAAAAATACATTTGATAGAAAAGCATTAATAACTTCATTTTTTTTTTTTAATCCAACCCATAAATTTTCCCAAAAATCAGTATCAAGCTTGAGTTTTGAAGCACTTTATTTATTTCCAGAACATGAACAAGTAAAAATGGATTCTGAAGATGAAGAAGAAAAAAAAAAAATAATCCAAATATTATTCGATGCAATTCGAACTGATTTGAAGGATAAACCAATAGTAAATCGAAATGGAACGGAATGTATTAGAATAAACGAAATCAGTAAAAAAGTTCCTCAATGGTCGTACAAATTTATTGACGAATTAGACCAACTGAACGGAAAGATTGAAACAGAGAATTATCAAATTCGTTCTAGAAAAGGCAAACGTGTAGTCATTTTAAATAAGTCTAAATTTTTTAAGAAAAACAATACTTATAGTGATACTGGAGATACGGATAATACTAAAAAAAAAAAAAGCGAATTGGCTTTAATACGTTATTCACAACAATCGGATTTTCGGCGAGATATAGTAAAAGGATCTATACGTGCTCAAAGGCGTAAAATAGTTACTTGGAAATTTTTTCAAAAAAGTGTGCATTCCCCTCTTTTTTTGGATAAAATTGAAAAACCTTTATTCTTTTTTTTTGATAGTATCAAGTCAATGAAAATATTTTTTATGTTAAAAAATTGGATGCAAAAAAAGATAGAATTTCTAATTTCTAATTATACAAAGGAAAAAGCAAAAGAAAGTTCGAAAAAAGAAGAGAAAAAAAAAAATGAGGAAAAAAGACGTATAGAAATAGCAGAAGCCTGGGATAGCATTATATTTGCTCAAGCAATAAGGGGTGTTTTATTAATAACCCAATCGATTCTTAGAAAATATATTATATTACCTTCATTGATAATAATTAAAAATATTGTTCGTATACTATTTTTTCAATTTCCCGAATGGTCAGAAGATTTTAGGGATTGGAAAAGAGAAATGTATATTAAATGTACGTATAATGGGGTTCAATTATCCGAAACAGAATTTCCAAAAAAATGGTTAACAGACGGTATTCAGATAAAGATATTATTTCCTTTTCGTCTAAAACCTTGGCACAAATCTAAGTTACGATCCAATGAAAAGAAAAACGATCAAATGAAAAAAAGGGGGGTGAAAAAAAAGAACTTTTGTTTTTTAACAATTTGGGGAACGGAAGTCGAATTGCCCTTTTCTGGTTCTACTCAAAATCTATTTTCATTTTTTGATCCTATTTTTAAAGAACTAAAAAAAAAAATGAAAAAATTTCAGTTTTTCATTTTTCTAGTTCTAAAAGCTTTAAGTGAAAAACTAAAATTTTTTCTAAATATCTTAAAAGAAAAAGCAAAATGGATCATCAAAAGTATTCTCAAAAGGATTCTATTTCTAACGAAAAAAATAAAACAATTTTCCAAATTTCTAAAATTTAAATTCAAAAAAATAGATGAATTGAGCGAAAGCAAAAAAGATTCAACAATCGGTAACAACAGTCCAACGATTTCCGAAGCAACCATTCCAATTCAATCTATAAAAAATTCGGCAAATTATTCAGTGAAAAAAAAAAAAATAAAGGATCTGAATGCTAAAAGAAAAGAAGTTTTAAAAAAAATAGAAAAAATAAAAAAAGAAAATAAGAAAAGAGGGCTTATAATTTCAGAGACAAATATTAACTCGAACAAAACTATTTATGGCATTAAAAGGATCGAATTAAAAAACAAAAATTTGGAAATATTAGAAAGAAGAAGAAATGTTCGATTAACTCGTAAATCACATCCGTTTTTTAAATTTTTCACGAAAAGGCCATACATAGATATCTTTCTATATATCTTTTGTATTCCTAGGATCAATATACAACTTTTTCTTGAATCAACAAAAAAAAAATGGAATAAATCCATTTACACTAATGAAATAAATGCAGAAAGAATTGAAAAAAAAAATCAAAATATAATTCGCTTTATTTCGATTCTACACAAATATTTTAATACTAGGAATACAAATTCACAGAATTCTTGTGATGTCTCCCTTTTATCACAAGCATATGTATTTTTTAAATTATTACAAACCCGAATTATTAACATATATAAGTTAAGATCTGTTTTTGAATATCATGAAATTTTTTTTTTTCTTAAAAATGAAATAAAGGATTCTTTTTTTGGAGTACAGGGAATATTTCATTCGAAATTAAAACATAAGAACTCTCCCAATTCTGTAATAAATCAATGGACAAATTGGTTAAAGGATCATTATCAATATGACTTATCCCAAAGCAGATGGTCCAGATTAGTACCTCAAAAATGGAAAAATAAGATCACAGAATGTCGCGTAGCACAAAATAAAGATTTAATCAAATATAATTCATATGAAAAAAACCGATTAATTCTTTACAAAGAACAACAAGTAGGTGCATTAAAAAAAAAAAAAATTAGAAAACAATATAGATATGATCTTTTATCATATAACTTTATCAATTATGCGGATAAGAAAGACTCCTATATTTATGGATATAAATCCCTATTTCAAGCAAATAAAAATAAAGTGACTTATTCTAATTACAATGCGCATAAAAAAGAATTCTTTGATATAATAGGTAATATTTTTATCAGGAATTATATAGCGGAAGACACTATTATAGATATGAAAAAAAACCTGGATAGAAAGTATTTCAATTGGGCGGGAATCCATATAGAAATACTAAATCGTTCTATATCGAATCCGGAATTTTGGTTCTTTTCAAAATTTGTGATATTTTATAATGCATATAGGGATAACCCATGGATCATACCAATCAAATTACTTTTTTTACATTTTAATATAAATCCAAATATTAGTGAAAATAAAGATAACATTACTAGAAAGAAAAAAATAATCGATATCTATGGACCATCGAAAAAAAATAAATCTCTTGAATTGGAGTTAGAGACTCGAAATGGAGCAAAAGCATTATACGCCGATCAAATAAATCTTGAAATACCTCTCTCAAACCAAGAAAAAGATTTTGTAGGATCAGGCAATGAAAAGAATATTAAGGGTATAAAGAAAAAGAAAGACAAGAACAAGATAGAGGCAGAACTAAATTTCTTACTAAGAAATTTTGTGACTTTACATTTGAACTGGAAGAATTTCTTAGGTCAAAGAATATTAAAAAATGTCAAAGTATATTGTCTCCTGATTAGATTGAAAAAGTTAAGAGAAATTACTATAGCCTCTATTCAAAGAGGAGAGCTAGGTCTAGATATTATGATGATTCAAAATCAAAAGAATTTCATTCTTCAAGACTTAAGAAAAAATAAAAATAAAAAATTTATGAAAAAAGAAATATTTGTTATAGAACCAGTTCGTTTGTCGAAAAAAAATAATAAACAATTTCTTATGTATCAAACCGTGAGTCTTTCATTAATTCATAAGAATAAGCGCAAAATTTATCAAAAATACCCAGAAAAAAGTTATGTTAATAAGAAAAATTTGGATAAATACATTACAAGAACAAGAAATCAAAAGGTAACAGAAAAAAAGAATTATGATTTACTTGTTCCTGAAAATATTTTATCCACTAGACGTCGTCGAGAATTGAGAATTCTAATTTGTTTAAATCCAAATAAGATAAATAGTATACATAGAAACACAATATTTTATAATGAAAATAAAGTCCATAATTGTTTTCAAGTTTTGACTAAAAACTATATATATCTTGAGAAAGAAAAAAAAAAACTAATGAATTTCAAAATTTTTCTTTGGCCAAATTATCGATTAGAAGATTTGTCTTGTATAAATCGCTATTGGTTTTATACCCATAATGGAAGCCGTTTCAGTATAGTAAGAATACATATGTATCCTCGATTGAAAATTCGTTAATCAAAATTTGTCTTCATAATATATACCATAATATATATATGGTATATACATAACATAGATACAGACACGCATTGTGGGATTGACATAAATTAAATGAAGTATCCATTAGATCAAAAATAAAAATCAGCGAAATCCTCTTTTCTTTTTTAAGTATACAATTTTTTTGTGGTGAATCAATAAAATTTGATTGTAAAAAAAATTATTAAGGAAATTCAGATTTATATATATAATTCAAAATTAGTGTCATTATTATTACTGATCAATAAAAATATCTATAAAGAGCGAGGAGAGGGGAAAATTTTCCATTTTTTATGGTAAAAAATGCATTTATACCTGTTATTTCACAAGAAAAAAAAGAAGAAAACCCGGGATCGGTTGAATTTCAAGTATTCAATTTTACCAATAGAATACGAAGACTTACTTCACATTTTGAATTGCACCGAAAAGACTATTTATCTCAAAGAGGTTTACGTAAAATTCTGGGAAAACGGCAACGATTACTGTCTTATTTGTCAAAGAAAGATAGAATACGTTATAAAAAATTAATAAATCAGTTTGATATTCGAGAGTCCAAAATTCGTTAAATTGAAGAGTAATTCTCAATTATTCGATTTATTAGATCTTGAATTTGGATGAACTTTTTTTTAAGCGATTCATATAAGAATGAATCGAGGAAAAACCTATGAATATCTTAACTACAAGAAAGGACTTCATGATAGTTAATATGGGCCCTCACCACCCATCAATGCATGGTGTTCTTCGACTTATTGTTACTCTAGATGGCGAAGATGTTATTGATTGTGAACCAATATTGGGTTATTTACACAGAGGAATGGAAAAAATAGCGGAAAATCGAACAATTATACAATATCTGCCTTATGTAACACGTTGGGATTATTTAGCTACTATGTTCACAGAAGCAATAACTGTAAACGGACCAGAACAATTGGGAAATATTCAAGTACCTAAAAGAGCCAGCTATATCCGAGTAATTATGTTGGAGTTGAGTCGTATAGCTTCTCACCTATTATGGCTAGGGCCTTTTATGGCAGATATTGGTGCACAAACCCCCTTTTTCTATATTTTCAGAGAAAGAGAATTAATTTATGATCTATTTGAAGCTGCGACGGGCATGAGAATGATGCATAATTTTTTTCGTATTGGAGGGGTAGCGACTGATTTACCTTATGGTTGGATAGATAAATGTTTTGATTTCTGCGATTATTTTTTAACAAGGATTGTTGAATATCAAAAACTTATTTCCCGAAATCCTATTTTTTTAGAACGGGTTGAAGGGGTAGGGGTTGTTGATGGAAAGGAAGTAATAAATTGGGGTTTATCGGGACCGATGCTTCGGGCTTCCGGAATCCAATGGGATTTACGTAAAATTGATAATTATGAATGTTACGAAGAATTGGATTGGGAAGTTCAATGGCAAAAAGAAGGAGATTCATTAGCTCGTTATTTAGTTCGAATTGGTGAAATGATGGAATCCATAAAAATTATTCAACAGGCTTTGGAAGGAATTCCTGGTGGGCCATATGAAAATTTAGAAATCCGCTCCTTTGATAGAGAAAAAGAGCCAGAATGGAATGATTTTGAGTATCGATTTATTAGTAAAAAACCGTCTCCGACTTTTGAATTGCCAAAACAAGAACTTTATGTAAGAATTGAGGCCCCCAAGGGAGAATTAGGGATTTTTCTAATAGGAGATCAAAATGGTTTTCCTTGGAGATGGAAAATTCGTCCACCGGGTTTTATCAATTTGCAAATTCTTCCTCAATTAGTTAAAAGAATGAAATTGGCCGATATTATGACAATACTAGGTAGCATAGATATTATTATGGGAGAAGTTGATCGTTGAAATGATAATTGATATAACAGAAATACAAGATATGCATTTTTTTTTCAGATTGGAATCCTTTAAAGAGGTATATGGAATTATATGGGTATCTTCCCCTATTTTTATTCTTGTATTGGGAATTACGATAAGTGTACTAGCAATTGTATGGTTAGAAAGAGAAATATCCGCCGGGATACAACAGCGTATTGGACCTGAATACACCGGTCCTTTTGGAGTTCTTCAAGCTTTAGCAGACGGAACAAAATTACTTTTCAAAGAGAATCTTATTCCATCTAGAGGAGATATTCGTTTATTCAGTATAGGACCATCCATATCAGTCATATCAATTATAATAAGCTATTCGGTAATCCCTTTTGGCTATAACTTTGTTTTATCTGATCTGAATATTGGTGTTTTTTTATGGATTGCTATTTCGAGTATTGCTCCCATTGGACTTCTTATGTCAGGATATGGGTCAAATAATAAATATTCCTTTTTGGGTGGTCTACGAGCAGCTGCTCAATCGATTAGTTATGAAATACCATTAGCTTTATGTGTGTTATCGATATCTCTACGTGCGATTCGTTAAGACAGATATTTTTCGTTCGATACTATTGATATACTCCTTTCTTTATAGTACTTTATAGTATAAATAGTATAAGGAGGTTAATAAATGGAATATATATATATTCCATTTATTTTTTTTTTTATTTATTCGGATTGAATAATTTAATCAGATAGTTATATGAGTGCAATAAAACAGCTTCTATTGAATATAATTTATGAATACTATATTACTTATAGTTAATAGAAAGTATGATGATTTAAAATTGCAGTAAAAATATTGAGTCTCATTTTCTATGTATAAGAATTAAGTAAAAAATGAATTAAATTATAAGTAGAAGTAGTCGTTTATCCCAAGGTTGGTTGATTAGTCATCCTGTCTTGAAGCGGGTACAAAAGACCCACTTTTTTATTTTCAATATCATTAATATATATTACCATATATTAAATATATTAACATAAATTAAATTAAGGGATTAATAAAAAAATGAATGGATGGTTAGAAACACCAAGATACACAACGGATTAGTAACGTATATTTTAAAAAATATCCAAAAGAACATTTTTGAATAATAGAAAAAAGAATACTAATTGGGGCTTTAAGCTGGTAGAAAAAATAAAGTAGTACTCCCCACAATTCCGATCCAGAGTATCCTTCTATCCACTAATTAAATAAATGACTATCAGAAACGAAATAATCCTTTAATTTTTTTCTTAAGTCCCTTTTTTATCATACTTACATAAAAAAAGAATAGGTTAAGAACGAAAAAAAAAAGGGATCCCTTTTTCTCTTTTGTCTTATATCCATATTTGTGGAGATAAAATTCATGTCATAATTTGGAAAACGAACATGTAATTCTTTTTCGTAATCGAAAACCATTAGGGAGTTATTGATAATTCTAAAAGAGTATTTTATGGAAGAATTTAGTTATTACTCGACAAATTGAATTTTGGATTTGTTAAGGGATGAGATCAATTCAGACGTACCTTAATTGTATTATTTATTTATTAAATAAATAAACAGACAGAATTCAATTGGTTTAATTCAGAACCGTCCAATAAAATGGAATCTTATATATCTTAAGGATATATCAAGCGATAAATAAATGGCTCGGTCTGTAGATTTTTTGAAGGCTTTAAAAAGGAGCCGTATGAGGTAAAAATCTCATGTACGGTTCTGTAATAGAGATGGGAACAGTAATGTTATCACCGACTAGGATTATCAAACAGTTTAAGTACAGTTGATATAGTTGATGCCCAATCAAAGTATGGTTTTTGGGGATGGAATTTGTGGCGTCAACCTATGGGTTTCATCGTTTTTATAATTTCTTCCCTAGCAGAATGTGAAAGATTGCCTTTTGATTTACCAGAAGCGGAAGAAGAATTAGTAGCCGGTTATCAAACCGAATATTCGGGTATCAAATTTGGTTTATTTTACATTGCTTCCTATTTAAACCTATTAATTTCTTCCCTATTTGTAACAGTTCTTTACTTGGGTGGTTCAAATATCTCTATTCCGTACATATTAGTTTCTGAATTTTTTGAAATAAATAAAGCATATGGGGTTTTTGTAACGATAATTGGTATTTTTATTACACTAGCTAAAACTTTTTTATTTTTATTTGTTTCTATCACAACAAGATGGACTTTGCCTAGGCTAAGAATAGATCAATTATTAAATCTTGGGTGGAAATTTCTTTTACCGATTTCTCTTGGTAATTTATTATTAACAACTTCGTCTCAACTGTTTTCATTATAAAAAATGGACTTTCTATATTAAAAACTTGTATCAAACAAGAGAAAGAAAAAACTATTCAGAGATATTCACGATATGTTCCTTATGGTAACTGGATTCATAAATTATGGTCAACAAACAGTCCGAGCTGCAAGGTACATTGGTCAAGGTTTCATGATAACCTTATCTCACGCAAATCGTTTACCAGTAACTATTCAATATCCTTATGAAAAAATAATCACATCAGAACGTTTTCGTGGTCGAATACATTTTGAATTTGATAAATGCATTGCTTGTGAAGTATGTGTTCGTGTATGTCCCATAGATCTACCCGTTGTTGATTGGAAACTCGAAACGGATATTCGAAAGAAACGATTGCTTAATTACAGTATTGATTTCGGAATCTGTATATTTTGTGGTAACTGTATTGAGTATTGTCCAACAAATTGTTTATCAATGACTGAAGAATATGAACTTTCGACTTATGATCGCCACGAATTGAATTATAATCAAATTGCTTTGGGCCGTTTACCAGTGTCAGTAATTGATGATTATACAATTCGAACGATTCAAATAAAATTATAAATTATTGATAATTAAATAAAATTCTTATGAAAACGAAAATTATAGAATATAAATCAAATCCTATATTATACATCTACTTCTTTTATTTTTTTAATTTTGTTTTTCATTTTCTAGTTTGAAATGACTCTTCCACATAAGGAAAAGAATGGAATGATATTGATTCGATAATAACGCTACCTATAGCAATTTACATTTTTTATCTTAGCATCTTTTCTTATCTTAGGATTTGGTTGAATTCAATGCGGAGAGAATTTTAGTATTTCATATGTAAATTTTTTCCTGGTCATATCAATAAGGTCATGAAATTTCGATTTATTTATCTCTAATTTTACATATAATGGATTTGCCTGAACCGTTACATGATTTTCTTTTAGTCTTTTTGGGATCAGGTCTTATATTAGGAAGTCTAGGAGTAGTATTATTTACGAATCCCATTTTTTCTGCTTTTTCGTTGGGACTGGTTCTTGTTTGTATATCTTTATTCTATATTTTAGCAAACTCCCATTTTGTAGCTGCATCACAGCTACTTATTTACGTGGGCGCTATAAATGTTTTAATCATATTTGCTGTGATGTTCATGAATGGTTCAGAATATTACCAAGATTTTCATCTTTGGACCGTTGGGAACGGAATAACTTTGATGGTTTGTACAAGTATTTTTGTTTCACTAATAACTACTATTCTAGATACAGCATGGCATGGGATTATTTGGACTACAAGACCAAATCAGATTATAGAGCAAGATTTGATAAGTACTAGTCAACAAATTGGAATTCATTTATCAACAGATTTTTTTCTTCCATTTGAACTCATTTCAATAATTCTTTTAGTTGCTTTGATAGGTGCAATTGTTGTGGCTCGCCAATAAAAAATTTTTAGAACTAACAATATAAGTCAAAATAAAATTTTGTTAGATTTTATCACATTTATTTTCGTTGAATTCTATGTGAACGTAAAATAGTATTTATGTAGAAAATCGTTTTTTATTGCCAATATATTATCTTTTTTTTTGTTGTAGACTTATTATATTCTTTAGTCAATAAAATCCGTTAAATTCTCGTTCATATTGAAATGAATAAAAATTGATAAGGAGTTGGTCAATGATATTTGAGCATGCACTTGTTTTGAGTGCTTATTTATTTTCTATAGGTATCTATGGGTTGATCACAAGTCGAAATATGGTTAGAGCCCTTATGTGTCTTGAACTTATACTGAATGCAGTTAATATAAATCTCGTAACCTTTTCTGATTTTTTTGATAGTCGCCTATTAAAAGGAAATATTTTTTCAATTTTTGTTATAGCGGTTGCAGCCGCTGAAGCAGCTATCGGACCAGCTATTGTTTCCTCTATTTATCGTAATAGAAAATCAACTCGTATCAATCAATCGAATTTGTTGAATAAATAGTATTACTCATAAAAAAGTCGAATTTGTAATAGTGTGTGTACTATTAACCAATTCAAATTGGCATATATGATATATAACTTATGATGATGTTTGCAAAAAGAAACATAAGAAATCAAAGTATCTTGGTTCTATTATGTTATTATTAATTAATCTATTAAGTAGATTTTGATTAGCAAAATTCTGATAAATCATTGATTCATCTGGTGGAATATATAAATAAATATATATATATGTACTATATATATTTATATAATTATAATTCGTTTATGACTTTACTAGATCGAAAGTGGTGAATTTTTGATGTTCAAGGATTATGATCCAATGTCACATTCAGTAAAGATTTATGATACATGTATAGGATGTACTCAATGTGTACGAGCCTGCCCCACAGATGTTTTAGAAATGATACCTTGGGATGGATGTAAAGCTAAACAAATTGCTTCTGCCCCAAGAACAGAGGACTGTGTTGGTTGTAAAAGGTGTGAATCCGCCTGTCCGACGGATTTCTTAAGTGTTAGAGTTTATTTATGGCATGAAACAACTCGAAGCATGGGTCTAGCTTATTGATACGTTTCAAAAAGAACCACACACACAAGTACTTTTTTTTTTACTGGTAAAAACCCGCGCTCAAAATACAAAAGATTTGTTTTTGAGCGCGGGTTTTTCTAGTCTAAGTATATCTTATTTTTATCACGAATTATTTTCCTTGGTTAACAATAATTGTAGTTTTGCCAATAGCCGGGGGTTCCTTAATTTTCTTATTTCCGCATAAAGGAAATAAGATGATTAAGTGGTATACTATTTGTATATGTTTAATGGATCTCCTTCTAACAGCCTATGCATTTTGTTATCATTTCGAATTGGATGATCCACTAATTCAATTGACAGAAAATTATAAATGGATCCATTTTTTTGACTTTTACTGGAGATTCGGAATAGATGGACTCTCTATAGGACCCATTTTATTGACAGGATTCATTACTACTTTAGCTACGTTAGCGGCTCAGCCGGTTACTCGAGAATCCCAATTATTTTATTTCCTGATGTTAGCAATGTATAGTGGTCAAATAGGAACATTTTCTTCTCGAGACATTTTACTTTTTTTCATCATGTGGGAATTAGAATTAATTCCCGTTTATCTACTTTTATCCATGTGGGGTGGAAAAAAACGTTTGTATTCAGCTACAAAATTTATTTTGTACACTGCAGGAAGTTCTGTTTTTTTATTATTGGGAATTCTAGGTATGAGTTTCTATAGTTCGAATGAACCAACATTAAATTTGGAATTATTAACTAATCAATCATATCCTCTATCGCTAGAAATAATATTCTATATGGGATTTCTTATTGCTTTTGCTGTCAAATCACCAATTATACCCTTACATACGTGGTTACCTGACACCCATGGAGAGGCACATTACAGCACTTGTATGCTTTTAGCCGGAATATTATTAAAAATGGGAGCATATGGGTTGGTTCGAATCAATATGGAATTGTTATCTCACGCTCATTCTATATTTTGCCCCTGGTTAATGCTATTAGGTTCAATTCAAATAATCTATGCAGCTTCAACATCTCTTGGTCAACGTAATTTAAAAAAAAGAATAGCTTATTCTTCGGTATCTCATATGGGTTTTTTAATTTTAGGAATTGGCTCTATAAGCGATACAGGTCTCAACGGGGCTATTTTACAAATAATCTCCCATGGATTTATTGGCGCTGCGCTTTTTTTCTTGGCGGGAACTAGTTATGATAGACTGCGTCTTCTTTATCTCGACGAAATGGGTGGAATGGCTATCCCAATGCCAAAAATATTTACGATTTTCACTATTTTATCGATGGCTTCTCTTGCATTGCCAGGCATGAGTGGTTTTGTTGCAGAATTGATAGTCTTATTAGGAATAATTACCAGCCAAAAATATCTTTTAGTCACAAAAATACTAATAACTTTTGTAACAGCAATTGGAATGATATTAACTCCTATTTATTCATTATCTATATTACGTCAAATGTTCTATGGATACAAGATTTTTAATACACCAAATTCTTATTTTTTTGATTCGGGGCCACGAGAATTATTTATTTCAATTTCTATCCTTATACCCGTTATAAGTATTGGTATTTATCCAGATTTTATTTTTTCATTTTCGACTGACAAAGTTGAAGCTATTCTATCTAATTTTTTATAGATAGTTTTCACAAATAAATGAAAAAAATCTAAAAAGAAGAAAGAAATCCTATGTACAATACAAATATATATATATATATTTGTATTGTATGAATTATGTATTAATTTATGTATTAAATGTATTAAAAAAAAAAAAAGAATTTGAATTTTAATTGAATATGTTTGTTCTTTGTGAGAACCCTTTAAATCAAGTAATGCGGTAGTGGTTCAAGGGGTTCTCTATCATTTATTGGAATTTTTCTTTGTTAGTTATTCTATATATTTATTATATATATTTTTGTTTTCTGTATTTATATTTGTAAAGTTGTTTCTCCACTTTAGTTCAATTAGATATAAATGAACCATAACTATGTAGTCCTATTCCTAAAAGATTTATCCCTAAATAACATACCCAAATTATAAAAAAACCCATAGAAGCCACTATCGAAGAGTTTATATATTCTAATTTTGGATTTTTTCTAGTATGTAAATAAATTGCGAATATAGTCCAAGTAATAAAAGCCCAAGTTTCTTTTGGATCCCAATTCCAATATGACCCCCATGCCTCATTAGCCCATACTGCTCCTGAAATAATACCTATCGTTAAAAAGATAAAACCTAGACTAATAGTACGGTAACCCCAACGATCCAATTGTTGAATAAATTGAGATCTATAATAATTTCTATAGGACGAAAAAGAAGTTTTTTGTAAAACATCATTTTTTTCATTGATGTTCATGTAATTTTTTTCATTCATATTCATGTATTTAATTTCGGCAAAAGAAAACGATTCATTTATAAAAAAAAACAAATTCTTGCTTTTACCAAAGAGTTCTTGGAATGTAATCACTAAAATAGCCACTGCTAATAATGATCCACATATAAGAGTTGCATAACCCAATATCATCATACTTACGTGCATCATTAACCAATAGGACTGTAAAGCAGGTACTAATATTATGGATTCGTTCATTTTTCTTAAAAGACCTGAAGTAGCAAAGACTTGGGTAAAAATAACACTTGGTGCAATTATTGTATTTAAATAGTAGTTTTTATTTTTTTTGAAGCAAGGAACCATATAAAAAATGGAAAAAGTCCATGAAAGAAACATTAATGATTCATATAAATCACTAAACGGTAAATGGCCCGAAAAAGCCCAACGAGTAACTAACAATCCCGTTATACAAAAAAAGGTTATTATCATGCCTTTTTTGTACGAATCATATAATCCTATGATTTCATTGACTAATAATAAGGTTATCAAATGAATTGAAATTAAAATAGATACGACCGAAAACGATATATGAGTTAATATATGCTCTAAAGTTGAAAATACCATCATATATAATGAAAAAATCAAAATACTAGGAATAGAAATAAGAATTGAGTTCATTATAAGGACTATTTTTTTTTTTTTTTAAGATATCATGCCGCTACTCGGACTCGAACCGAGATGCTCTAGCACTGCTTCCTAAGAGCAGCGTGTCTACCAATTTCACCATAGCGGCTTACTCAAGATCATAATAATTAAATTTTAGTCAATTGTCGAGATTCAAAGAATCAATTAAAGTACAATATTTGTTTACTAAATATTAAATAAAGAATTTAAAGAATTTTATTCGAAAATCTATTAAAAATATATATTTCAATACTTTTCTTATTATTCTATATTCTTATTACAAATATATATATATATATATTTTATTCGAATATTCGAAAGTCTTATAAATGTAAAAAAAAAAAATGGATTAAAATATATTATAAATAATTATAATTAAATAATTATAATGAAATTATTATGTTTATGTTAAATGACTCTTTTTTTATTTATTTCATTTTCTGAATATAACTGAATATAAAGAAGTGTATTTCAATTTTTTTATTTTCCACTGAAAATAAAAAAGCGCACTTCTATATCAAAAATGGAACACTACATTCAAAGGATTTTTTTATTAGAATATATATAATGTAAATATCGTAAATTAATACTATACTTAAATTAATACTATATTCGAAATTAATACTATATTAGATATTAAATTTATATTAGTATTTTTTATTTAAGAATATTCATTGAATCCAGTTAATTGAAATTATTCTAACGTTTGTATTTGTTACAAAAAAAGCTTTTTGAATTCCCTGTAAAAATAGATTGCGCTAATGAAAAAGCTTTCAATGTTGTCCAATATCCTTTCTTTTTCCATAAAGTGTTCCGAATAAGTTTTTTTGATATAGAAGTGCGCTTTTTTGGAACTGCCATAAAATTTGTATAGTTTTTCATTGTTATATAGTTCTATGTGAAAGACATTTTTCTCTTAACTGAAAAGGAATCTCTCTTTAATTAGCCATATATCTTATCTATCTTAATTCCCATTTTTTGTTTCCTATTAAAAAGGTAAAACATTGAATATTATAACCCTTTTTTTTCTTTTTCCAAACATCGATATTTTTTATTGTAATCGAAAATAGTAAAAAATACTAAATTAGTTAATAAATTTGTTAAAAAATAAAAAATGAACCAATGGTTTTTTTTTTTGAAAAAAAAAAAATTATTATTGAGTCATGTCATATGAATTTTTTTTTAATTCATGATTCATATCAAAATAAACAAATGTTCTTAGTTTTGGTGTAATTAATAATTTGATTTTATCCCGATTCTATACATAAAATTCGAATTAAAAAAATTTATTTTTAACTAGGAATTTAGTTATCGTTCCATTTGGAGTTTATACTTTGTAGTATTCAAAATATTTTACAAAGATTCAAAATAATTAATAATAGATCATTCTATTTAAATTCTATGTTTATTTTTTTATTTTATTAACCGAACCCCTTCTTTACAAAAGAGATAAAAAACCAACGAATAAGAAACAAAATTCATTAGAATCATAATTTTTTTGTTTATTGTATGGAATATACATATCAATATTCATGGATTATACCTTTTATTCCATTTCCAGTCCCTATGTTAATAGGAGTGGGACTCCTACTTTTTCCGACGGCAACAAAAAATATGCGTCGTGTGTGGGCTTTTCCTAGTATTTTATTGTTAATTCTAGTTATGATTTTTTCGATTGATCTGTCTATTCATCAAGTCAATAATAGTTCTTTTTATCAATATGTATGGTCTTGGACCATAAATAATGATCTTTCTTTAGAATTTGGGTACTTGATCGATTCACTTACGTCTATTATGTCAATATTAATTACTACTGTTGGCATTCTCGTTCTTATTTATAGTGATAATTATATGTCTCATGATCAAGGATATTTGAGATTTTTTGCTTATATGATTCTTTTTAATATTTCAATGCTGGGATTAGTTACTAGTTCGAATTTGATACAAATTTATGTTTTTTGGGAATTGGTTGGAATGTCTTCTTATTTATTAATAGGCTTTTGGTTCACACGTCCTATTGCCGCAAATGCTTGTCAAAAAGCATTTGTAACTAATCGTGTAGGGGATTTTGGTTTATTATTGGGAATTTTAGGTCTTTATTGGATAACCGGTAGTTTGGAATTTAGGGATTTGTTTCAAATAATAAATAACTTGATTTATAAAAATGAGATTAATGTTTTTTTTGTTACTTTGTTTGCCCTCTTGCTATTTTGTGGTTCAGTCGCTAAATCCGCCCAATTTCCTCTTCATGTGTGGCTACCCGATGCTATGGAAGGACCTACTCCTATTTCCGCCCTTATACATGCTGCTACTATGGTAGCGGCGGGAATTTTTCTTGTAGCTCGGCTTCTTCCTCTTTTCATAGTTCTACCCGCAATAATGAATGGAATAGCTCTTATAGGTATAATAACAGTAGTATTAGGAGCTACTTTAGCTATTGCTCAAAAAGATATTAAGAAAAATTTGGCCTATTCCACAATGTCTCAATTGGGTTATATGATGTTAGCTTTAGGTATGGGATCCTATCGAGCCGCTTTATTTCATTTGATTACTCATGCTTATTCAAAAGCATTGTTGTTTTTAGGATCTGGGGCCATTATTCATTCAATGGAAGCTGTTGTTGGATACTCTCCAGCTAAAAGTCAAAATATGGTTCTTATGGGTGGTTTAACAAAACATGTACCAATTACAAAAACTGCTTTTTTAGTGGGCACACTTTCTCTTTGTGGTATTCCACCTTTTGCCTGTTTTTGGTCTAAGGATGAGATTCTTAATGATAGTTGGTTATATTCACCCATTTTTGCAATAATAACTTGTTCCACAGCAGGATTAACCGCATTTTATATGTTTCGGATCTATTTACTTGTTTTTGAAGGATATTTAAACGTTCATTTTCTAAATTTCAATGGAAAAAAAAATAGTGCATTCTATTCAATATCTTTATGGGGGAAAAAAGAAGTAAACCATAAATTAAAAAATAAAAATTTTTTCTTACCTTTATTAAGAATGAATAATAATGAAATGACTTCTTTTTTTATCCGGAAGACATATCCACATCGAATTAATCAGAATGTCAAAAACATAACACGTCTTTTTTTTGATATTACCCGTTTTGGTACTAAAAAAACTACTTGTTTATATCCTCAGGAATCGGATAATACTATGCAATTTTCTATGCTTATTTTAGTTTTCTTTACTTTATTCGTTGGGGCCATAGGAATTTCTTTCAGCCAAAGCGGAAAGGATTCG